AAAGATATTTTAAAATATACTTTCCTTGATTTTATGTATAAACTTTTACTTTTATATATTTTATATGTATATGTAGTATGTAGCGAAAAAAAATATCGATTTATTCCCATGGAGTATCCAGCAAGAAGAAGAAGATTGATGAAATTGGAAATATCGATAAATTCTTGCCTTGCGCGGGATAAGGAAATAAAAAAACCCGCTTATACAATTTAATCTATATCGAATTTAAATATCAGAATAGCTGATATAGTCGTCATTCAATGGGTTAGGTCCACTTACTTTTTCTTTATTTAAAAGAGTTTGATAAGAACAATGGAGAAGTAAGAATACTTTGGTTTGGTAATTCATAATAGTGATTGGACATTTCATAAAAATAATTGGACATCTAATTCTAGAATATTCCTGTCAACAAACAACAATTTTAATAATTAAACATGAAAAAAACTACTCTCTCATTACAGGAGAGGGTAGACTAGTTCTAATAACTACAATTATTAATTACTATTTATACTTATAGTAACTAATAATAATGAATTAATAATTAATAATGTTTCATTTTTTAATAAACTTTCTAACTATAACTCGTAATAATAAAAAGTCATTATAATGGTGGTTACCATTTGCTTTTTACAAATAAAAAGAATATCTCTATTCTACACCGAAAACGAAGACTAAAACTTTAGTTTAGTGAAAAAAGCCCCTTATCGGATTTGAACCGATGACTTACGCCTTACCATGGCGTTACTCTACCACTGAGTTAAAAGGGCCCTTTGTATTCAATTCATGAATTATAGCCATTTTCATTATGAGTCTACTGCACTGCATACTGCAAACAAATACAAATATAAATAATATATGTATATATCATGTACATATCATATACATAGGGGTTTCGTTTATATTTATAAAGTAAAGGATCAATTCGATTTACCCTCAAAAGGTGAAGCGGGTCAATTTTATTTTAATAATGCAATGAATTGTTTCAAGACCGACCCTGCCTGTTTCCTTTTACTGACCAATCAAAACGAGATTTACTCGATTGATACATGTACCAATCTGACACTGACATAGATTCAATAGATTTTATTGAATTATGTGATGAAGGTATTCGTACCCCGAACCGAATTTTTATAAAAAAGTAAAAAAGAGAATTTCTATCGTTTTTGAATTTTCTGACTTAATGTGAGATAGTGATATGCATGGCCTATTTTATCTGAACAATGAAGGAAGCAACGAGTTTTAAGTTAAAATTAATGAGAGTGAAGAAGAAAAGAAATTAAGTGAGTTTTTACACCCTTTTCCATTATGCTGGACCAATCACTGCCTGAATGGACAGAATCCTATACCTCCTTTCGCTATATTCGCTATACTATATATAGTATTTTATATAAATACAAATTAAATAAAATAAAGCAAAAAAAAATAAATAAATGAAAATTAGACGGTTCATTTATTCCCATCCAATAAAAAATTCTATGGAATCATAACACAAAAGTAGAAAAGAGTGTTCGGATTTAGTCATATCATTAGATTATATTGACAATTCCAAAAAACTATACATACTATCATCATAGTATGATGACAGTCGGGCGGATATGCCCCTATCGTCTAGTGGTTCAGGACATCTCTCTTTCAAGGAGGCAGCGGGGATTCGACTTCCCCTGGGGGTACTACGAAAGGAAAGGAAGTTGATTATGGATTATCCATAAGCCTAGAATGAATTCTTCCTGGGTCGATGCCCGAGCGGTTAATGGGGACGGACTGTAAATTCGTTGGCGATATGTCTACGCTGGTTCAAATCCAGCTCGGCCCAAAAATTCGCCGCTCCATAAATATGATATAACCAATGATATAAGAAATTTGTCCTCCATAAAAATGGAATCTTTCTCTTTTTTTTACGGATCGAGCATTTTTTCTTATGTATACATGTTTTTCTGATTCATTCTGATCTTTATAAGGCTCTAGATTGGTAATACATAATCTTTGATTATGAAAAGAAAAATAGTTTTTTCTCGTTGAAAGGTTGATTATCCATTTTTGGCACTAAAAAAACATGGGTTACTAGTAATCTGTGTTACTTTGACTATAGTCCATATCTCTGTGTTACTTTCAGTATAGTCCATATCTATGTGTATATAATATCAGTTAGTATATCATTCATGTCTCTCTTACAACACGACGAAGAAAATAAAATTGTTTTTTAAAACCATTAAGAATAAAACCATCAAGAATAAAACCATTAAGAATATGTATACCATACACCTCGCTGGGATTGTAGTTCAATTGGTCAGAGCACCGCCCTGTCAAGGCGGAAGCTGCGGGTTCGAGCCCCGTCAGTCCCGAACTAGGATCCGATCCGTTAAATAAATGGATAAATTTATTTAACGTGAAAAAAGAAAGAGGGAGCAAGAGCTAATACCCAGCGGGATCCCTATTTCTTTTGTTTTTATTTCGTATTTGTCTGATGATAAATACGGGAATTTCCATTTCTTTCATTAGTGCCGATTGATAAGAGAGAGACATAACATAATAGTTAGATTCGTACAATCGATAGTATTCTTATATTTACTTTACTATTTGAATTTAAGAGATACTTGTCCACTTTTGTTTTTCAATATTCTTAATGAATAAAATAGAAAAGAGTACCCTTTTTTACCGGAGTACATATGCAAATTGTATTCGTTTATTGTACGAGACACAACGAACTTAACATAAGTGCCTCGACAGAGTACTTGTCGGGGTAAACGAAAACCCCTTTGAGCTCCAACTTTTTTTTTTGGGGGGGGGGGTATCCTCAATGACTAATTGGAAACAATCTATCTCATTTTCATTCAAATAAACTAAATTGCACACTCAATTTTTTATGTATGCCTTCCAGTCCCAATTGAAGGAAGAAATACTAATAAAATAAAAGAGGAGAACGAGTAACACTCCTTTTTATTAAATTCATTGGAATTATATTCGATTTTTTCTACTTAACTCGTCCTTTTTCCATCTCACTCCTATCCTACTCTTTTCTTTGGATCTGTGTGTCATCCATAGAATACCATACCAGTCATATAATACCTCATAATTATATGTATAAGTATAATATAACGAAGGAGGAATATATAGGGAAGACGATAGGGTTGGGTTATTTATAGAAAAGAAAAAGTGGAAAAGGATGTAAATTTCCTGATCCAATAAAGAATCCTTTTTCAGATTTAGTATAGATAAAGGATCTTACTATGTTATACTATTCAATTCTCGACGATGAATTTATTTGATAGATCATATATTGTTATTCATAATACTGATCCGATTCAGTATCATCAGGATGCAATTCATCCCATTGAATTTACAGGAATCCAATTTCTCATCTCTATGGGATTAGATCCCGAGTTATTGCGAAGTAAAAAAAAATGAGATTATGGAAGTAAATATTCTCGCATTTATTGCTACTGCACTGTTCATTCTAGTTCCTACTGCTTTTTTACTTATCATCTACGTAAAAACAGTCAGTCAAAATGACTAATTTGATTGAAACTTGAATTATTAGTTCTTATCGATGATTGAAGAAAGGAATTCAAACTTCAAGTCTTAAACAAAATGATCTGGCTGGAATCATAAGTATCTGAGATAGTAGTATCTAAGCCCAGATAGTATTGTATAGTTATATACTATTATATAGTATATATTATCATATTCATTATTTTCATAGAAAGTTGTATTGTATACGGATATAGACTTTTTCCTATAAAAAAAAGCCCATATCTAGATCAATATACAATATGTATGTACGTGGATTAGATGTATATCTAAATAGTACATCAAAATAGCAGCCCAATTCTTTTTTTTTTTTTTTTGCTACATTTACCTGTGTGTATTTCGATCGATCCAAAATAATCGAAGGCCAACTGTTCTAATTCTTAACCTATTTTAGAATTTATTTATATAGGATAGATCCTGAGATCCATCAAAAGAATCAATGGAGCAAGAATAATATGGGCGTATACTAATACTAATCTATTAGAAATTTAAAAATAAATAAAAAAAAAGAGAAAAGAAAACGAAACCAAAGAATCTTTTTCTTTTTTTAGATTTCCCACCACAAGAAGCTATTGCTTGATCCATTAACAGAAAACATGATCCGCGGAGTTCTATTCTATGATAATTTATTCAGATTTGTAAAAGGGAATAGGTTAATAGAGTAGACTCCTCTCCATTCCATTTTTTATGCTTTTTTTTTGACTCATCTCATGTCTTAAGCATAAAAAATGGAATGGAGAGGAGTCTAAAAGAAAGGTGAAATACACGATACGTGAATCGTGCAACGAAAGAAGGATCTAATCTTCTTATGTGTAGAACCTCTTTTCTTTGGTTTGGACAACAACTAGTCACTTCCAATAGAAAGTATGTATTGCCATAATCTAATTAGATTAGCGGAACGACTTTATGTTCTCTTAGAACAGTAAAAGTAAAAAAAGAGGGAAACAAATAAAGAAAAAAATAAAAAACCCATTTCTGGTTTTTGTTCATTGTAATATCCATAATTCTGGTAAGAACTGGTTTATTAAAATAGAATGTTTAGGAAGAATCCGGTTGAAAAAATTTTCCTATCATGCGTAGATTTGAGTTTCGAAATAGAACTATAGTAAAGTAATCATTCATTGTTTGATTGAATGGTTATTATTCATTATTGTATTTTCTTATTCATTACTGTATTTCAGTATAATTTTGAAACAGAGACATTCTTAAAAAAGAAAAAGCTTCGCAAAACGCTCAATTAAACAATTCATACAATTAAATTAAAAAACTAGTAGTACCCCCCTCCCTAAAGTCCACTCCTTCCCCATACTACGAGTGAGAGGGAAAATGTAAAGACTACCATTAAAGCAGCCCAAGCGAGACTTACAATATCCATATGAATTATGTCTCCTATCTCTATGAAGGAATTATTTAATTATTGATCAATAATCATAGTGGAATTAATGGCGCAGAGTCAAAATATAATTCTGACTTAAAGCTATTAATGAACCAATCCAATGAATCTACTTGTAACAATATTCTAAGATTTCTGGTAGAATTTTGAAGTATAAGTATTAAGTACAGATATGATACACATACCTTTTCTTGAAAAATTAGATAGCAAAGGAATACTTCTATCCTAATGAAATGAAACATGTGGGAATACTAAGACCTATTGTTTGTTACCCTTTTTTTCGACTTTGACTTTACTCTATAAAAATAAGAGTTGACCGACTATCCTGATTGAATGTTTGATTACTCAGAGACCCTCGTGAGTCTGGATACAAAGTTTCTTCAATCCTTTCCACAACTCTTAAATGGATTTCCCATCAGCCTATCCAATCTAATTCCGGATGGAGTCAGTAGACATAATTTGAGTAATGGTAGTGAAAAATAATTAGGAATTCTTGATACTCTTTCGTACAATCTCTTCTTCAATCCTAGGAGAAAAATGGATTGTCTTTTAGAAACCTTTGGATACTTTCGACCTCTGATTTTCGTCGTTCTGAATCCCAGAATTGACTCTCACTATTTTTTTTTAATAGTGAGAGTCAATCATATTACTAAGTAAGACTCACTTCATCCCTATTTGTATCGGTTTGAGCCACACCCAAGGACCAGATTTTGAGAAAAAAAACTATCGATAGGCTTATACTTCTCCGGCTCCGGGGACAAAATTCGTCGAATTAAATCAGTAGAATAAGAAATCCCCCGTTTTTTGTTGATCAGGCGACACCCAGATTTGAACTGGGGATAAAGGATTTGCAGTCCCCTGCCTTACCACTTGGCCATGTCGCCAAATCCGATCCAAATCTCAAAAAAAAATATAAAATAGGTAAAAAAAGAGTATTCATCCATATTCTTTTACTAAGATTCTATTACTAATTCTTTTCTTTTTTTTTTATCCAATTATTCTCTTCGATTGGTTATCACACCCCTTAAAAACTCCCCTTCTCTTTCCATCGAGAAGGTAAAAAATGGATTTTCGGTCACAGACTGAAAAATTTAGTGCAAATTGGAACCATTAACTATTTTTTTTTTTGAATTAGTGAAAAATTCTTCAATTTGTATCTCAAATTGTTGCCTTTCCTTACTGGCATAATAAATCAATTTAAATATAACAATATATATGATATGTGTATATGTAAACCCACACCCCAAAAACAAAAATTGTTACACATATACCGGGACGAGTCTTTTTTATGTACATATCCTTATAGGGAATCGTCGTGCTTTTTTTTTTCGTTTTCTATAATATAATACAATAGAAAAAGTGGAAATTATGATATAGTGTGACCTGACTTCTGTTGCCACAAGCAAAATTGCTATAAAAAAAAGATGAGATGAGATATGTGGATAGGTGGATAGCTATACCGGCATATACTTTACTTAGGAAATATTATTCCTATTACGCAATTCAATCATATTCCATAAATCCATATATTATATATAGTAAAAGTTATATATAGTAAAAGTAAAAAAAATCCGAAATTTTTTTTTTCAACATGAAATAAAATTAACTTTAACTAAAGGGGAAACCATATTACTACTGGCTTTCTTTATCTCATTCATAGAGATTCGATTTCATTCTGAATCCATTTATTTTTTTGGTACCCAATCAATCTAATCGTATTATCATAATAATAGGTAGAAGTTGGATGAATTTTTATATTCTATATAAGACTCCATAAGTGTAAGTGACGGAATTATTCTGGGAATGCTTTATAAATTCATTTCCATTTGTACCTGTCGCAAATTCGAACTTGTCTTGCGTCGAAAATGCTCTTCATTCCTCTGTCTCATTTCCGTTCTCATACGTATGAAGTACATTTACGGGGTTGTCTAAAATTTCATGTGATTCAGTAAACAGAATATACATTCCATCATTACGAAATCGATCCATATGGTTCGATAAAGAGTGAGCTAATAATGGGATTTTTCGATAAAGGGGAAACTGAAAATTAAGATGCTCTGGAATGATGGAAATGAGGGAATGTCCACAATACCTGGATTTAGTCAGATCCAATTTGAGGGATTTTGTAGGTTTATTAATGAGGGCTTGACGGAAGAATTTCATAAGTTTCCGAAAATTGAAGACACAGATCAAGAAATTGAATTTAAATTATTTGTAGAAAGATATCAATTGGCGGAACCCTTGATAAACGAAAGAAATGCTGTGTATGAATCACTCACATATTCTTCTGAATTATATGTACCCGCGGGATTAATTTGGAAAACCGGTAGAGATATGCAAGAAGAAACCATTTTTATTGGAAACATTCCAATAATGAATTCCTTGGGAACCTTTATAGTAAATGGAATATACAGAATTGTGATCAATCAAATATTGCAAAGTCCTGGTATTTACTACCGTTCAGAATTGGACCATAACGGAATTTCTGTCTATACCAGCACCATAATATCAGATTGGGGGGGGAGATCAGAATTAGAGATTGATAGAAAATCAAGGATATGGGCCCGTGTGAGTAGGAAACAAAAAATATCTATTCTAGTTCTATCGTCGGCTATGGGTTCGAATCTAAGAGAAATTCTGGATAATGTTTGTTACCCTGAAATTTTCTTGTCTTTCCTTAATTTGAATGATAAGGAGAAAAAAAAGATTGGGTCAAAAGAAAGTGCTATTTTGGAATTTTATCAACAATTTGCTTGTGTAGGCGGGGATCCGATATTTTCTGAGTCCTTATGTAAGGAATTACAAAAGAAATTTTTTCAACAAAGATGTGAATTAGGAAGGATTGGTCGACGAAATATGAACCGTAGACTGAATCTTGATATACCTCAGAACAATACATTTTTGTTACCACGAGATGTATTGGCTGCTGTGGATCATTTGATCGGAATGAAATTTGGAATGGGTACACTTGATGATATGAATCACTTGAAAAATAAACGTATTCGTTCTATAGCGGACTTGTTACAGGATCAATTTGGACTGGCTCTTGTTCGTTTAGAAAACGCAGTTCGAGGAACTATATCTGGAGCAATTCGTCATAAATTGATACCGACTCCTCAAAATTTGGTAACTTCAACTTCATTAACAACCACTTATGAATCGTTTTTTGGCCTACATCCTTTATCTCAAGTTTTGGATCGAACTAATCCATTGACACAAATTGTTCATGGGCGAAAATTGAGTTATTTGGGTCCTGGAGGATTGACGGGTAAAACTGCTAGTTTTCGGATACGAGATATTCATCCTAGCCACTATGGACGTATTTGTCCAATTGATACGTCCGAAGGAATCAATGTTGGACTTATTGGATCCTTAGCCATTCATGTGAGGATTGGCCATTGGGGATCCATAAAGAGTCCGTTTTATGAAATATCTGAAAGATCAAAAAAGGAGGCACAGATAGTTTATTTATCACCAAATAGAGATGAATATTATAGGGTAGCAGCTGGAAATTCTTTGGCCTTGAATCAGAGTATTCAGGAAGAACAGGTTGTTCCGGCTCGATACCGTCAAGAGTTCCTGACTATTGCATGGGAACAGATTCATCTTAGAAGTATTTTTCCCTTCCAATATTTTTCTATTGGAGCTTCTCTCATTCCTTTTATCGAGCATAATGATGCGAATCGGGCTTTAATGAGTTCTAATATGCAGCGCCAAGCAGTTCCGCTTTCTCAGTCCGAGAGGTGCATTGTTGGAACTGGACTGGAACGTCAAACGGCTCTAGATTCGGGGGTTTCCGCTATAGCCGAACACGAGGGAAAGATCATTTATACTGATCCTCACAAGATTATTTTTGCAAGTAATGGAGACACTACTACAAGTAACGGAGACACTACTATAAGTATTCCATTAGTTATCTGTCAACGTTCCAACAAAAATACTTGTATGCATCAAAAACCTCGGGTTTCGCGAGGTAAATGCATTAAAAAGGGACAAATTTTAGCGGACGGTGCGGCTACAGTTGGTGGGGAACTCACTTTAGGAAAAAACGTATTAGTAGCTTATATGCCATGGGAAGGTTACAATTTTGAAGACGCAGTACTAATTAGCGAACGTTTGGTATATGAAGATATTTATACTTCTTTTCACATCCGGAAATATGAAATTCAGACTCATATGACAAGCCAAGGACCTGAAAGAATCACTAGGGAAATACCACATCTAGAGGCTCATTTACTCCGCAATTTAGACAGAAATGGAGTTGTGATGCTGGGATCTTGGGTAGAAACAGGTGATATTTTAGTAGGAAAATTAAGGCCTCAGACGGCAAACGAATCCTCGTATGCTCCAGAGGATAGATTATTAAGAGCCATTCTTGGAATTCAGGTATCCACTGCAAAAGAAACTTCTCTAAAACTACCTATAGGCGGAAGAGGGCGCGTTATTGACGTGAGATGGATCCGGAAAAGGGGGGGTTCCGGTTATAATTTAGAAATGATTCGTGTATATATTTCACAGAAACGTGAAATCAAAGTAGGTGATAAAGTAGCTGGAAGACATGGGAATAAAGGTATCATTTCCAAAATTTTGCCTAGACAAGATATGCCTTATTTGCAAGATGGAACACCTGTTGATATGGTCTTCAACCCATTAGGAGTACCATCACGAATGAATGTGGGACAGATATTTGAATGTTCGCTCGGGTTAGCGGGAGATCTGTTAAAAAGACATTATAGAATAGCATCTTTTGATGAGAGATATGAGCAAGAGGCTTCGAGAAAGCTAGTGTTTTCTGAATTATATGAAGCCAGTAAGCAAACAAAAAATCCATGGGTATTTGAACCGGAATATCCGGGAAAAAGCAGAATATTTGATGGAAGAACAGGAAATCCTTTTGAACAACCTGTCTTAATAGGAAAGTCCTATATTTTAAAATTAATTCATCAAGTTGATGATAAAATCCATGGACGTTCTAGTGGACATTACGCACTTGTTACACAACAACCCCTTAGAGGAAGGGCAAAGCAAGGGGGACAACGAGTAGGAGAAATGGAAGTTTGGGCTTTAGAGGGATTTGGT